TGGTTATCTGGATGGATTAGAAATTGGACAAGTAAGAAAATTTCTCGCTCAGTTACGCACTTACTTAAAAACGAATAAACCTCAGTTACAAGAAATAATATCCTCTACCAAGACATTAACCGCTGAAGCAGAAAGCTTGTTGAAAGAAGGTATTCAAGAACAACTGGAACGTTTTATACTTCAGGAGAAAGTATAAAAAAGGAAATGGATCCTTCTTTTTTTTTTTTTTTTTAGGCAATTTTATTATTTAATTTAATTTTTAATAAATTCTATAATATAAATAAAAGTATATCTAAGTTAAGTATATATAATAGAAATTAATTTCTAATTAATTAGAAAGAAATATATAATTAATATCTGTTTAATCTGTTTAATATTAAATCTTAAAGCATTTAGAATTTATTTCTTATTCTATATTCTTTCTTATCTTTTTTATAAATAGAATAAAAATATATTATGGATATTGCGTCCAATAGGATTTGAACCTATACCAAAGGTTTAGAAGACCTATGTCCTATCCATTAGACAATGGACGCTTTTCGCTTTTTTTACAACTGTAAAGTAAAAAAAAAAAAGAAGGTGCGAAATCTTTTTAGCAATTGTGTATTGAATTCACTTCAATACACAATTGCTATTAGACAATTCTAATACATAAAATTGTCTCTAATAAAAGGGTAAGGGGGCAATTTATAATTAAGAGATTAAGAGCGGGTAGCGGGAATCGAACCCGCATCGTTAGCTTGGAAGGCTAAGGGTTTTAGTCGACGTCGATTGATCATTTTTATATTTTTAACGTCTCTAATTCAAAACCGAACATGAAACTTTGGTTTCATTCGGCTCCTTTATGATGTATGGAGAAATTACCAAATAAAATACCACGGGAACGAAATCAAAATAAAAATTCGACCCATAACATCTATGTTAGCTTTTTTCCGTCTGGGTGCTTTCACAGAAAATTTTGCTTTATAGATGATCCTTCTAGAAGATAGAAAAGGCTAACTCTAACAATCTTTCTAGTTACTTCGTTCTTTATTTCTATTTAACGGAATCCTTAGGAAAAGTATTTTGTTTCCACCGAGCTAAAACAATATAATATTCGATGTCTTTAGTAAACCAAAGTTCTCGTTTAATAGCTATTTTGCTTCAATTTTTCTATACCAAACAATGAATAGAACTGAAGATTTAGTTACGATTAGAAAGAAACTTTTATAGCTTTAGCCATGGATCCTCTTGTTATACTTATTGAATTGTAAATAGTCATCCAATTCAAAAATTATGTTTCGTAATTTCATAATCCAAATTTACAATTGATTAGAGTCTTTGAATACAAATTACGAGAATCTATAATCTTCCTTGAATTTTTTATTGAAAGGTAAAGGACTAAATCCTTTTAAGAAATAAAGTTTTTGATCGGAAGATGAATCAAACCGAGAGACCCTTTAACTATTAAAGGGATTAAAGGAACGAATCACACTTTTACCACTAAACTATACCCGCTACAATGCTATTATTGTATATAAATTGACCTTTTGTCGAACAAAGTAATCGGGGGTGTAATAAAAAAATATGAAAAAAATTAAAAAATTCTAGCGTTGACTTAATAAAATTAGTAAAGCGGATTTCATTTTTTTTTTTTTTTTTTTTTTTTTCATTTAAGATTTATAAAACTCCATTGGATGAGTCTTTTAACTTTAAACAAAAAAAGGCCCGGCTAGGGACTGACCAGGCCAGGCTATTAAAATTAAAAAATAAAAAAGATCTTTTACTTGTGTTTGGACGAGACAAAATAAAAAGAGGATTCTCTATTTTTATTATTGTGGTTTTATTTATTTATCTTTCGAGTTTGAACCTTTTCTTTATCTAATCTTTATCGAAAACTTTTATGTAAATAGAATTACTGAGAAAGTTCGATAAAAAAATTTATATAATAAATAGTAATATATATTATATAAATTATATAAATCGATGATAAATATATTTATATAAAAAAAATAAATTATATATATAATAAAATATAGAAAATGAAAAAATATATATAATATAAAGAATAATCTATACAAAAAAAGAAAGCTTTTAAAGAATAAAGTGGAGAAGGTTTTTTCAAGCATTTTTTTATAATGGAACCTAATAAGTATCCCTTTTCGACTAGGAGAGATGGCTGAGTGGACTAAAGCGTTGGATTGCTAATCCATTGTACGAGTTAATCGTACCGAGGGTTCGAATCCCTCTCTTTCCCTTTCTACTTTTTATGATGTATAATAGATAAAATACTAATAAAATTGAGCATTTACACTAATTAAATAAAGCAATAAAAAACCTTTATTTTTTTATTCTTCACGCCCTGGATTACGTCCTGGATCATTAGATAGGAATCCAAATATGAAAAGAGAAACAAAGAATATAACTACAGTGTATACAAAAAGTTTGAGAGTAAGCATTACACAATCTCCAAGATCTTACTTAAAAAAAAAAAAAAAAAGAGAATAGATTCTCTATTTTTATACCAAATATCTAATTTTGATACCAAAAAATAACGTGATTTATTAAAAAAAAAAAGTTTAAGAAAGTCATTTGTAATAAGATAATAGTCTAGTTTTTCATATTCAAACAGATTTACATACCAACATCTAGATATTTTTTTTGTGAGCTCGAATCTAATTAGGTTCTTTCATTTAGGGAAAAGAGGATAAAATTTAGGAAATAGAATGATCCATAATTAGTATGGCTACCAAAAAATTTTAATGTTTGAATTGAGAGTTCGTTCATACGTCAAGATTTTTTTGATCTTTTGAATTGTTGTAAGAATAAAAATCGTGAATTTTTCTAAGTTCTAAGACAGTATTAAGAATTTCATCGAAAACTTACAGCTGCTTGCCAAACAAAGGCTAAGAGAAGAAAGAAAAGAGGTAGTACGGGCATAACATCTACGATTGGATTCAAAAAGGCGTAGGCCTCTGGCAATTTGGCGACTAAAAACGTGCTTGAAAAAAGGGCAGAATTAAAACAAATACAGATAAAATTAAATATATTAAGCATAACAAAAATTGGTGTTTTTATGGATAATTTAATTTTGATTGAGTTAGTAATATATTTTTTATATAAGAAAAAAATAAAGAAAGATAGTCTAAAAAGACTTTGTTGAACTTACTCAATCAAAAATCCTTTCATTCTATTATGAGAATTAAAGAAATAATATTTTCATACAATATCTTAATTGAATTCTATGTAATGATCAATAAAGTCAGTTTGATTTGCTATCTACACGTGTCAAAACTCTAGTACCAATGTAATCCATATTTAATTTGGGCTTAAATTGAATTGACGAACAACCAATAGCAATATTACTCTTTTAGTAGTCTTGAATAAAAATCGAAATGGGGCGTAGCCAAGGGGTAAGGCAACGGGTTTTGGTCCCGCTAGTCGGAGGTTCGAATCCTTCCGTCCCAGAGTACAGTCATTACGGAATAAATCTTCTATTGCCTTTGTACACCATCTTTCTGTTTAAAAATCCAATATATTTTAAGATTTAAGAATAAAATATTAAAATGAAAAGAAAAATAAACTTCTTTTTCATCATTTCAACCGAATTAAAAAAAAAAATCTATTTTCTTTTTTTTTTTTTTTTTTTTTTTTATTTGTGTGTGATGCGGGTAAGTAAAATAGAACCTTAGATTCTAAGAGTTTTAATAAAAAAATATATATTTATATTATATATATAAATATATATTTCTATTGAAATCTCAATTTTACATATATACAATCTCATATGGGATTCATTTTAATTTAATTCTGACTTAACCTTTTATGCGTAAATTCACTATTCCATTCATAGAGAAAGAAAAAGTATAGATTACGATATACTGACTGAACTATGACTATTCATGATTCCACAATCGAATCAATTACACAAACTAGAGGAATGTTATGGTAAAACTTCGTTTAAAACGATGTGGTAGAAAGCAACGTGCGACTTGAATTGAAGGACATGATCTGCTGTGGATTTTTTGATCCGCCACTTTTTATATAGGAATATAGGTGCTCTTGGCTCGACATTTTGTGTTCTATTTTACTAGAGTTAAAAACTTTTTTGACTATAAAAAAGAGTACGGATGGAGCTCGAGGAGAATAGAAAGTTTTTATTCCTTTCGTAGGAGTAAGGATCTAGGGTTAGTGCGAATCAATAAGTTGGAACAACTTCGTAAGTCTTTTTATATTGAAAAAGCCCTTCAAGCTATTTTACAACGGAAAAGGAATTTTTTTTTTTTAATTGTAAAATTCTTTGAATCAAAAGTCTATCATGCGTGAATCAAGCGTTTGTATGATTCTTTGATAGAAAGAAATCATAAACAAAATAAGGGGCTTGTTGCTGCCCTTTTTTAATAAAACGATTCAAGATCACCGAAGTCATGTCTAAACCCAAAGATTCAAAGTAAGGATAACGAATCCTGAAACAAGGAAATCCGGTTTTAAATTGTTTGAACAACTATATCAAAATGAAGAATCAAAATTGATTCTAAAAAATTAAAAAAACAAAAAAAGGGTTAGAGACGACTCAATAAAAAGACAAGGATTCTCTGTTGAGATATTTGAGAGTTATTTAACGTGAGTTACGAGAGTACGAATGTTACGAACGCGTTTTGTGGAAAAACTATTTAGGTTTTAAATACAGGCTAATTTATTTAATGTTTTTATTAATCTATTTAATATTTGTATTTTATACAGAGAGTTAACTTCTACTCATTGAATTTTTTCTCGAGCCGTACGAGGCCAAAGCCTCTTATACGTTTCTAGGGGGGGGTATTATTCATATACATCTATCCCAATGAGCCGTTTATCGAATCGTTGCAATTGATGTTCGATTCCGAAGAGAAGGAAGAGATCTTCGGAAAGTGGGTTTTTATGATCCGATAAAAAATAAAACTTATTTAAATCTTCCTGCTATTCTTTATTTCCTTCAAAAGGGCGCCCAACCAACAAGAACAGTTCATGATATTTCAAAGAAGGCAGGGATTTTTACGTAATTAAGTCTTAATAAAACGAAATTGAATTAATGAAACATAAAAAAGAGGATGTGAAAGACTCATATATAGCTTGGTATCAAATTTTATCTACTCTTTTCTTTCCTCCTCTTTCGCTTCCATCATTTTTTTTAGAATTTTATTTATTATTAGTATTCCTACTAAGGTACGACTACTAATAATACCCTGATAACAACTACTATGTTTTATAATAATAAACAAATTTATGAAAAAAATACTGTATATAAAATAATATAATAATATATTAATTCTGAATAAAACTAATATATATATTATTATATGAATAATGAATAAATTATTCATAAAAAATTAAAGGTCATAAAAGTGGGTCTAAAAAAGTATAAAAAGAATTGAGATTACCCTAACTGGCTTAGTTTTCATTCATTGTAATGAATAACAAACCGAGGGGTTAAGCTTTTTATTTATTGTTTTCTATTCTTTTCGCTATATTAAAAATGCACAATCATATTGACAACAGTGTATCGACCAAATATAATTCTCTCATAGAGAAATAGATCTATTTATCCTGGACGCACACATGACTGTATTTTTATTTTTTTTTTTTCTTATTCTGGTTGTATCTTAAAATTTGCAGTACTTTTTTTTGGGGGGGGTGGTGGGGGTTGCTAACTCAACGGTAGAGTACTCGGCTTTTAAGTGCGACTAGCATCTTTTACACATTTGTATGAAGAAAAGGATTCGTACAGATCTACGGTAGAGTTTGTAAGACCACGACTGATCCTGAAAGGAATGAATGGAAAAAATAGCATGTCGTATCAAGGGAGAATTCTGATAACATTTTTTTTTCTTTCCTATTTTCGGTGTCGAAAAAAAGGGGAATTCTAATTTGGGTCGAGTTAATCAATATAAATGGATGGATAAAAACCAGGTTTCCTGATTCCAGGAAAAAAAAAGAAACGAGCTTCCATTCATAATTTGAAAAATTACCCGATCTAATTAAATGTTAAAAATAGATTAGTGCCTAATACGGGTATGGGAAGGAATTTTTTTCTTGCGTGTTATTTTCAATTTTTTCATGAGTCCTAATTATTTTTTCCCTAGTCCGTTTGGATTAGGTTGGAGATGGATGTGTAAAAGAAGCAGTATATTGATAAAAAAAAATATATATTTCCAAAATCAAAAGAGCGATTAGGTTAAAAAAATAAAGGATTTCTAATCTTTTTGTTTTGTTATTCTATAATATAACGAACATGAACCTATTAAAGATAGAGAATCCGGTTAGCAGTCTACCTGTTTATGAGGTATATATTGGCTTTCGGAGTCTAATACCTTATTTTGACCGTATCGCACTATGTGTTATTTCAGAACTCAATAAAAAAATACTTTACTTTCAGTTCAAATCGAAATTAAATCCAAATGGGGAAATTTCAAGGATATTTAGAGTTTGATGGGGCTCGGCAACAGAGTTTTCTATATCCACTTTTTTTTCGGGAGTATATTTATGTACTTGCTTATGATCATGGTTTAAATAGATTAAATAGAAATCGCTCTATTTTCTTGGAAAATGCGGATTATGACAAAAGATATAGTTCACTAATTGTTAAACGCTTAATTTTGCGGATGTCTGAACAGAATCGTTTGATTATTCCTACTAAGGATTTGAGCCAAAACTCCTTTTTTGGGCATACCAATCTTTTCTATTATCAAATGATATCTGTTTTATTTGCAGTGATTGTAGAAATTCCATTTTCCCTAAGATTAGGATCCTCTTTCGAAGGAAAAAATTTAAAAAAATCTTATAATTTGCAATCAATTCATTCAATATTTCCCTTTTTAGAAGACAAATTATCACATTTTAATTATGTGTTAGATGTACTAATACCTTATCCCATCCATCTAGAAATCTTGGTTCAAACCCTACGTTACCGGGTAAAAGATGCCTCTTCTTTGCATTTTTTTCGATTCTGTCTATACGAGTATTGTAATTGTAAGAATTTTTATATTAAAAAAAAATCAATTTTAAATCCAAGATTTTTCTTGTTCTTATATAATTCTCATGTATGTGAATACGAATCCATTTTTTTTTTTCTACGCAAGCGGTCTTCTCATTTACGATCGACATCTTATGAAGTCCTTTTTGAGCGAATTTTATTCTATGGAAAAATAAAACTTTTTTTTAAAGTCTTTGTTAATAATTTTCCGGCGATCCTAGGGTTGCTCAAGGATCCTTTCATACATTATGTTAGATATAACGGAAAATTTATTCTGGCAACAAAGGATACGCCGCTTATGATGAATAAATGGAAATATTATTTTGTTAATTTATGGCAATGTTATTTTTCCATATGGTTTCAACCGCAAAATGTCAATATAAATCAATTATCTCAAGATAATTTAGAGTTTCTGGGTTATCTGTCAAGTTTGCGATTAAATCCTTTAGTGGTACGCAGTCAAATGCTAGAAAACTCATTTCTAATAGATAATGTTAGAATAAAATTGG